AGTGAAAGATAGTAATGGGGACAGTTATTCTATATATTTTGATATTGAAAATCATATTTTTGAGATTGCCAATGATCATCCTTTTTGTAGTGAACTAGAAAGTTCTTTTTATCGGAATTCTAGTTATCTGAATAATGGATCTAAGAGTAAGAATCCCGACCACGATCGTTACATGGATGATACTCAGTATACTTGGAATAATCACATTAAGAGTTGCATTGACAGTTATCTTCAGTCCCAAATCTGTATTGATAGTTACATTGTAAGTGGTAGTGACAACTCCAGTAACAATTACATTTCTAGTTCCATTTGTGGTAAAAGTGGAAATAGTAGTCAAAACGAGGATACCAGAACGAGTGATCAAACTATACCAGAAAGTTCTACTAATCTGGGTGTAACTCAACAATACCGGCATTTGTGGGTTCAATGCGAAAATTGTTATGGATTAAATTATAAGAAATTTTTTAAATCAAAAATGCATCTTTGTGAACAATGTGGATATCATTTGAAAATGAGTAGTTCAGATAGAATCGAACTTTTGATCGATCCGGGCACTTGGGAGCCTATGGACGAAGACATGGTCTCTCTGGATCCCATTGAATTTCATTCGGAGGAGGAGCCTTATAAAAATCGTATCGATTCTTATCAAAGAAAGACAGGATTAACCGAGGCTGTTCAAACAGGCAGGGGGCAACTAAACGGTATTACCGTAGCAATTGGGGTTATGGATTTTCAGTTTATGGGGGGTAGTATGGGATCCGTAGTCGGGGAGAAAATTACCCGTTTGATTGAATACGCTACTAAAGAATTTCTACCTCTTATTATAGTGTGTGCTTCCGGAGGGGCACGCATGCAAGAAGGAAGTTTGAGCTTGATGCAAATGGCTAAAATATCTTCTGCTTTATATGATTATCAATCAAATAAAAAGTTATTCTATGTACCAATTCTTACATCTCCTACTACTGGCGGGGTGACAGCTAGTTTTGGTATGTTGGGGGATATCATTATTGCTGAACCCAATGCCTACATTGCCTTTGCAGGTAAAAGAGTAATTGAACAAACTTTGAATAAAACAGTACCCGAGGGTTCACAAGCGGCTGAGTATTTATTCCAGAAGGGCTTATTCGATCTAATCGTACCACGTAATCCTTTAAAAAGCGTTCTGAGTGAGTTATTTCAACTCCACACTTTCTTTCCTTTGAATCAAAAGTAGAACATTAAATTCAATTATTTTGAGCAAACAAGTAATTAGTTTATTGGAATCCAAGTGAAAATTAGACGAATGGGGTTTTCTTTGTTGACATCTAATTATATAAAGAATCAAAAGTCACAGAAAATACGCCCCCTTTTCTATATTCCTGATTATTGATCAAGAAGCCTCTATTAAGAAGATAAAAGATGAAATTCTTATTTTCGTGAAATTAGGCAAATCAAAAAAATTTACTCTTCTCGTCATATATAATGAAAATCTATAAAATATAGAATTTTTTCTTTTTCTATATCTTACGATAATCCTATTTTGACTAAGAATCCCTGCGGGATGGGATTCTAACAAACCCTTCAATATAATATATTCAATATAAATAGAATCTAATTATAAATATAATCTAATTCATTTTTAAATTAATTTTTAAGAAACTTTTTGCTTAGTAAATGAAATTAGAAGACAAGAGCAAAAAATGAAGAAAATAATATCTCACATGTAGAAAGATGAAAAACTACATTATATACTCACTTAGATAGATACTTAGATTTATACTTAATAGATATTAAGTAATAAAAATAATTCCAATTTAGAATTATCAAATTATAATAAGATATCTTTATATATAATAAGATATCTTTATATTATAAATATAAAATAGAAATAATAATAACAGGTACAAATAGTAAATCGAGGTACCCATTCTATGACAACTCTTAACTTTCCCTCTGTTTTGGTGCCTTTAGTAGGCCTAGTATTTCCGGCAATCGCAATGGCTTCTTTATTTCTTCATGTTCAAAAAAACAAGATTGTTTAGAGCCGATGGCACAAAATCTCATCTATTTTTTTTGAACTGACGCTTGTATCATAACACAGATATCCGTTTAGCAAAATATGGTATAAGCGGCTTCGGGCGAAAAACTCTTATGTCTCCATAAAATGCTATGCTATAGGGGTCAACGGATTCTAGCTATTTTCAAATAGACCCGAATCGACGGATAGCTGAACTGTAAAGTTGGTCTATCTATATCTATTTGGCTATCTTTAGTGAGATCATACGAAGGGTATGTTATTAGTTTAGATCTAACGAATTTAATGAATTACTCCTAAAGGATCACATCAAACTAGTGCTAGTTGATGCGAGTTACTTCGGAAACAAAAGGACTAAAGTCAAATTCATTTGGGGTATTCTCTCAATTCCAAAAAAATCAACTGGATCAAGTATGAGTTGTCGATCAGAACATATATGGATAGAACCTATAACGGGGGCTCGAAAAACAAGTAATTTCTGCTGGGCTGTTATCCTTTTTTTAGGTTCATTAGGATTCTTGTTGGTTGGAACCTCGAGTTATCTTGGTAGAAATTTGATATCTTTATTTCCGTCTCAGGAAATAGTTTTTTTTCCACAAGGAATTGTGATGTCTTTCTATGGGATCGCGGGTCTTTTTATTAGCTCCTATTTGTGGTGCACAATTTCGTGGAATGTAGGTAGTGGTTATGATCGATTTGATAGAAAAGACGGAATAGTGTGTATCTTTCGTTGGGGATTTCCTGGAAAAAATCGCCGGGTCTTCCTCCGATTTCTTATAAAAGATATTCAGTCCGTTAGAATAGAAGTCAAAGAAGGTATTTATGCTCGTCGTGTCCTTTATATGGATATCAGAGGCCAGGGAGCCATTCCATTGACTCGTACTGATGAGAATTTGACCCCACGGGAAATGGAACAAAAAGCTGCTGAATTGGCCTATTTCTTGCGTGTACCAATTGAAGTATTTTAAGAAATGAGCCGAGAAATGAATGCTTTCTCAGCAGGAGGGCAAAAACGCAAGAATTCTCTTTTTCCATAACATAACTTAATTCAGGTTTCTTCAGAACATTCAGTCGAGTCAAAGCAGACATATATGGAATAAGTATAAAAAAAACTATTTTGGGGATCTTTTATATGTATCGAAATATACACAACTCAATTCAATAAAAAAATAAGAAACAAATCGAAATATCTCATAATCAACCATTTAGAAATAAGGAAATCCCCCCCTTTTTTTAATTTGTTGGAATTGAGACTTTAGAGATCATATCTTGTCATTTTTTCGAAGCTTCTTTTTATACTTTTTGTGCTCCTTAATGACCAAAAAATTGAATCTCTTATAATGATAACTAGCAAATTTCTGCAAATTTCTGTCGTTTTTTGCCACTCATTTTTCACAATATTCTTCATAAAATTCCCTCAATTATTCTATCCCTGACTACTCATTGTAAGTTCAAATTTTTCGAAATATTAGAGATTTTGATATAATGATAGAAAAGGAGTTCTTTCGTCTCAAAATCTGAATACTATTCATATTCATTATTATATTCATTCTTTCAATTTTTCCGGGCATTCATCGAAAGGGGATATGTGTTTCGAATTTGACCAATTGAGATATAGGGAAACAATATTTTTTGATTATTTATCCATTCCAATTTTTTGTCTATTTCTGTATTTTTTTCTAGATTCATAGGTTCGATAACTTGTATTCGATAACTTGTAATAGAACTTATGCGTGAGAGAAATATTAGAGTACATAGAGTCGACGAATGGGATGGGTTCATTAACAATTCAGAGATCAAAAAATGGAAAAAAAGAAAGCATTCACTCCTCTTTTATATCTTGCATCTATAGTATTTTTGCCCTGGTGGATTTCTCTCTCATTTCAAAAAAGTATGGAATCCTGGGTTACTAATTGGTGGAATACTAGGCAATCGGAACCTTTTTTGAATGATATTGAAGAAAAGAGTATTCTAGAAAAATTCATAAAATTAGAGGAACTCCTCGTCTTAGAGGAAATGATTAAGGAATACTCGGAGACACATCTACAAAACCTTCGTATAGGAATTCACAAAGAAACAATCCAATTAATCAAGATACACAACGAGGGTCGTATTCATACGATTTTGCACTTCTCGACAAATATAATCTGTTTCGTTATTCTAAGTGGTTATTCTCTTTTGGGTAATAAAGAACTTGTTATTCTTAACTCTTGGGCTCAGGAATTCCTATATAACTTAAGTGACACAATTAAAGCTTTTTCTCTTCTTTTATTAACTGATTTATGTATCGGATTTCATTCGCCCCATGGTTGGGAACTGATGATTGGCTTTGTCTACAAGGATTTTGGATTTGTTCATAATGAGCAAATTATATCTGGCCTTGTTTCCACTTTTCCAGTCATTCTAGATACAATTTTCAAATATTGGATTTTCCGTTATTTAAATCGCGTATCTCCGTCACTTGTAGTGATTTATCATTCAATGAATGACTGAAAAATGATCTACCTAATCCAATTAGAATGTTTCTTACTTTGCAGTTGTACATAAGCAAAGCATTGAAAATCGTACTTACTCTTTATCTTTCTACCCATCCCGGAAATTCATCCTATATATTAATCCAGTCAAATTTCAAATTATTCCAGTAAATAACAGAATCGTGGATAGGAAACTCCATTAGTGACCTACCCCAATTTATTGTAGAAATTTTCGGGATCAATGGTTGGACCATGCAAACTAGAAATAATTTTTCTTGGATAAAGGAACAGATTACTCGATCTATTTCCGTATCGCTCATGATATATATAATAACTCGTGCACCCATTTCAAATGCATATCCCATTTTTGCACAGAAGGGCTATGAAAATCCACGAGAAGCGACTGGACGTATTGTATGCGCCAATTGCCATTTAGCTAATAAACCAGTGGATATTGAGGTTCCGCAAACGGTACTTCCCGATACTGTATTTGAAGCAGTTGTTCGAATTCC